CATATCCACCTAGTTTATTGATTTTTTCAAAAATGATAGAACGTAAAATTTCTTTGTACACGACAGAAAAATTTTTCCATGAAGACCTATATAATTATTGGGTTTCTACCAATGAGCAAAAAAAGTACAACTTGAGTAATGAATTAATAAGTAGAATAAAAATTCTAGAAAAAGAAAAAGTATCTCTTACTCTAGATATACTAGAAAAAAGGACCAGATTATGCAATGATGAGAATAAACAAGAATACTTGCCAAAAGCATATGATCCTCTTTTGAATGGCGCATATCGTGGAAAAATAAACAAATTCTATTCACATACAACCATGAATCATTTAATTACTTCGAAAGAAAATTCCACGGAAATAGTTTGGATAAATAAGCTTCATGGGCTATTTTCTATTTCTAATAATTACCAAGAATTTGAACATCAAAAAAATCCACTTAATGAAAAATCACCATGGAATTATATTATTAATTCGTTAACGTCAATTGATCAATTATCTTTTGAGTACATACCCAATTCTCATTTGAAAAAATCTTCTTTATTGGAAGAAGAAATCCAAATAAATTCAGAAAATAAAGCAAAATCTTTGAAATCAGTATTCGATATAATTACAACCAATGGAGAAGAAATCATTGAAGAAGGAGAAGAAATCCTTAAAGAAAAAATCATTCAAAAAATTCCTCGACGGTTATACAAACTAACTGAAGAGTTAGAAGCACTAGCACAGGATGAAGATGAAGAAGATGAACATGAGGAACTAATGAAACAAGATCAGGAAATTCGTACAAGAAAAGCCAGACGAGTGGTGATTTATACTGACTACAGCGTGAATCCCGAGACTAACGATGATGAAATAAACGAGTTGGCTTTGATACGTTACTCACAACAACCTGATTTTCGTCGAGGTCTAATCAAAGGATCCTTACGCGCTCAAAGACGTAAAACAGTTATTTGGAACACATTCCAAGCATATGTAAATTCTCCGCTTTTTTTGGATCGAGTAGAAAACATATTTTTTTTTTCTCTTTTAAACAAGATCGATCAAAATATTAAGTCTATTTTTAGGAATTTAGCGAAGAAAAAACCAAAAACGGAATTAAAAATTGACGATTTTGAGAAAGAAAAGATGAAGAAAACTCTGAAGGCTCTCGATGAAAACGAGAAGAAGAGAGAAGAAGAAAATGAACGAATGGCAATAGCAGAAATTTGGGATAGCGTTATATTTGCTCAAGCAATAAGAAGTTTGATACTCCTGATCCACGCTTTTCTTAGAAAAAACATTATATTGCCTTCATTGATAATAGCTAAAAATGTTGGACGTATGTTATTATTCCAATACCCCGAGTGGTATGAGGATTTTAAGGACTGGAAGAGTGAAATGCATGTTAAATGTACGTATAATGGTATTCCACTATCAGAAACAGAATTTCCTCAAGATTGGTTAACAGATGGTCTTCAGGTAAAAATTCTATTTCCTTTCCGTTTAAAACCTTGGCGAAGATCTAAACTACGATCTCATCATGGAGATCCAATGAAAAAAAAAGTAAAACAAGAAAATTCTAGTTTTTTAACAATTTGGGGAACGGAAACAGAACTTCCTTTTGGTCCTGCCCGAACCCTACCTTCTTTTTTTGAACCCATATATAAAGAACTCAAAAAAAATATTAGAAAAGTGAAAAAGAATTATTTTATACCTCTAAAAGTCAAAGTTTCAAAACCATGGGTTATCCAAATTTTTCCAGTTCTAAAACGAATAATGAATAAACTTGAAAAAGTAAACCCAATTTATTTATTTGAATTCAAGAAGGTGAAAGTATATGAACCAAATGAAAATGCAAAAGATTCAAAAGATAATAATAAGATTATTCCTGAATCGACCATGCAAATTCAATCTATGAATTGGACAAATTTTTTATTCATAGAAAATGAAATGAAAGATCTTGCTGATAAGACAATCATAATCAGGAATCAAATAGAAGAAATCGCAAAAGAAAAGAAAAAAATAGTTCCAGCCTATGATGATAAAAGACCAGAATTAAAGAAAGATATTTGGCGGATATTCAAAAGAATAAATACTCGATTAATATGCAAATCACATTATTTTATGAAATCTTTCATTGAAAAAATATACATGGATATCCTGCTATGTATGGTTAGCATTTCGAAGGTCAATGCACAACTTTCAACAAAAAAAATTATCAATGAATCCATTTACAACGATGAAAGAAATCAAGAAGGAATTGATGAAATAGATCAACATACAATGAACTTGATTTCGACTATAGAAAAAGAAAAGGACCTTTCTAATCCTAGTAATAATTCAAATACTTATTACGATTTATCTTCCTTGTCCCAAGCATATGTATTTTACAAAATATCACAAACCCAATTACTTAACAACCATCACTTTAGATCTGTACTTCAATATCGCGGTACCCATCCTTTTATTAAGGACAAGAATAAGTATTATTCTATAACCCGAGGAATATTGAACTCCAAATCAAGGTATAAGTATAAGAAAATAAAGAAGCCTGGAATGAATGAATGGAAAAACTGGTTAAAGGGTAATTATGCATACAATTTATCTCAGAGCAAATGGTCTCGATTAGTATTAGTAGCGAAAAAATGGCGAAAAAAAATCAATAAAAATTGTACGATTCACAATAAAGAATCAATGAAATTTTCTTCATATAAAAAAGAAAAATGGAAAAAGCAAAAGCAATATGTATATGATTTTTTATCACATAAATATATATATTATGGTTATGGGGATAGTAAAGATTCCTGTATTTCTGAACTAAAATTACAACTAAAAAGGAACTTAAAAATTCCATATAATTTCAACACACAAAAACCTGAATTGTTTTATGGAATTGATAATTCTATAGAAAAAAATGATGTTTTTAATAAGCATCAAAGGAAATATTTTGATTGTAGAATTCTACATTTCTACCCGAAAAACACTATTAATGTAAACGATATTATCGACTTTACAAATGTACATATCGGTGCCAAACTTGAAAAAAATGCTAAGACTAAAAATATTAATATAAAAAAATTGAAAAAAAAAGATCTTTTTTTCCTTACAAAACATCAAGAAAAAGAAACAAATCTATACATATACAAAAAAAACAACTCCAATCAAAAAAACTTTTTTGATTGGATGGGAATGAATCGAAAAATAATTTTTTGTAAAAAAAAAAAATCAAATCTTAAACTTGGGTTCTTCCCTGAATTAAGATTTCCTTTTGATACATATAAGGCATATAAGAATAAACCGTGGATCATCCCAATCAAATTACTTCTTTCTAATCATAATTTAGATGGAAAAAAAAAAATTAGTCAAAATGAAAGTGTCAAGGATTCTATTTTAATAAAAGTAAAAAAAAAAAACCAAGAAAAAAACGAAGAAAAAGTAAATCCTGTGTCAGATCCAAGCAAACAAAACAAAAAAAAGCCTCTTCAAAAGGATTATGAAAAGGATTATGCGAGATCAGAAAGTAAAAAAAAAAAAAAATCCAAGAAAGGCAAGGAATCAGAACTAGATTTATTCCTAAATAAATATTTAATTGTTCAATTAAGATGGAACAACTTCGTTAGTCATAAAATTACAAAAAATATCAAGGCATATTGTTTCTTACTTAGATTGACGGATTCAAGTTCTATAGCTATAGCCTTAATTCGAAGAAAAGAGATGGATCTAGATGCAATCTTTAATAAGGACAATCTAACTCTTACAAACTTTTTAAAAAAAGGAATATTGATTATCGAATCAATTCGTCTAGCTTTTATAACGGGTGGAAAATTCATTATGTATCATACCATAAGTATTTCATTGATCAATAGCGAAAAGACTAAGCACCAAATAAATACAAAATACAACAAAAAAAAATATGTCAATAAGAATAATTTTAATAAATCTACTGAACAACATGGAAATATGCTTGTGAATAGGAATAAAGATTATTATGATCTCCTTGTTCCTGAAAATATTCTATCTCCTAGACGTCGTAGAAAATTGAGAATTTTAATTTGTTTCAACTCTCCTAATTGGGATGTTGTGAATAGAAATCCAATATTTTACAATGAAAACAATATAAGAAACTCCACACAATTTTTGAATGAAGACAAAGGTCTTAATCTTAATGTAGATTCAAATATAAAATATAAGCTCTTTTTTTGGCCCAATTACCGATTAGAAGATTTAGCTTGTATGAATCGCTATTGGTTTGATACCAATAATGGTAGTAATTTCAGTATATCAAGGATACACATGTATACACGATTTAGAATTATCTAATTATCTAATAGTATATTTGATATACTTTATGTTACATGTCAATATTCACATGCCATTTTCCGTAGATGAAAAGTAAAGGATATATGTTATCCTTTGCTACTTTAGGTACATAAACATAACATAATATGTATTTACTTGTGTATCAATTCAATCTAGAAAGAAATTCACAGAATCTTTTTAGGTGCAAAAAAAGATTCTCTTTGGTAAATGTGTAAATGTATTATCCTTTTCTATCCAAATCCAATTTTCAATTGGATTTGGATAGAATCAAATAAAAAAACTATTTGGAAATGAATAAATTTTTATTTTTGTGTGTACTAGATTAAAGAAAAAATGGAAATAACATAATAATATTAAAAATAATATATATATTATTTTCTTTTTCCTAATCGGAAAAATCCGTGGAAAAGAAAGAAAAAAAAAAAGTTTTTTATGGTAAAAAAAAATTCATTCATTTCACTTATTCCACAAGAAGAAAAAGAAGAAAACAGAGGTTCTGTTGAATTTCAAGTATTGAGTTTCACAAATAAGATACGAAGACTTACTTCACATTTGAAATTGCACAAAAAAGATTTTTTATCAAAAAGAGGTCTACAAAAAATTCTGGGAAAACATCAACGTATGCTGGCCTATTTGTCAAAGAAAAATGGAGTACGTTATAAGAAATTAATTGATGAATTGGATATTTGAGAACCAAAAAATTGTAAATTTCATTGTTTAGATTATTGAATTAGTAATTATTAGATTTTAAATTTTGACGAATCTACTTTTTTTTTTGAGGAATTCGTGAAATAATGAATTAAGGAAGAAAAGGTATGACTGTACCGGCTAAAAAAAAAGATTTCATGATCGTTAATATGGGTCCTCACCACCCATCAATGCATGGTGTTCTTCGACTAATTGTTACTCTCGATGGTGAAGATGTTATTGACTGTGAACCTATATTGGGTTATTTACACAGGGGTATGGAAAAAATAGCAGAAAACCGAACAATCATACAATATCTGCCTTATGTAACACGTTGGGATTATTTAGCTACTATGTTCACAGAGGCAATAACGGTAAATGCACCAGAACAACTGGAAAATGTTCAAGTACCTAAAAGGGCTAGCTATATCAGAGTAATTATGCTGGAACTGAGTCGTATAGCTTCTCATTTGTTATGGCTTGGACCTTTTATGGCGGATATCGGTGCACAGACTCCCTTTTTTTATATTTTTAGAGAGAGGGAATTGATATATGATTTATTCGAAGCTGCCACAGGTATGCGAATGATGCATAATTATTTCCGCATCGGAGGCGTAGCAGCCGATCTACCTTATGGCTGGATAGATAAATGTTTAGATTTTTGTGATTATTCTTTAACAGGGATTCTTGAATATCAAAAACTTATTACGCAAAATCCTATTTTTTTAGAGCGAGTGGAAAGAGTGGGCATTATTGGTGGGGGGGAAGCGATAAACTGGGGTTTATCGGGACCAATGTTACGAGCTTCTGGAATACAATGGGATCTTCGTAAAATTGATAATTATGAGTGTTACAATGAATTCGATTGGGAAGTCCAATGGCAAAAAGAAGGAGATTCATTAGCTCGTTATTTAGTACGAATGGGTGAAATGAGGGAATCCATAAAAATTATTCAACAGGCTCTAGAAGGAATTCCTGGCGGACCCTATGAAAATTTAGAAGTCCGGCGCTTTGATAAAGCAAAAAATTTCGAATGGAATGATTTTGAATATAGATTTATTAGTAAAAAACCTTCACCCAATTTTGAATTGTCGAAACAAGAACTTTACGTAAGAGTGGAAGCCCCAAAGGGGGAATTAGGAATTTATTTGATAGGAGACAATAGCATTTTCCCTTGGAGATGGAAAATTCGTCCACCCGGCTTCATAAATTTACAAATTCTTCCTCAACTAGTTAAAAGAATGAAATTGGCTGATATCATGACGATACTAGGTAGTATAGATATCATTATGGGAGAAGTTGATCGTTGAAATGATAATTGATACGACAGAAGTACAAACTATCAATTCTTTTTCTACATCGGAATCCTTAAAAGAGATCTATGGGCTCATATGGACTTTTGTACCCATTTTAATCCTTATATTGGGAATTACAATAGGGGTACTAGTAATTGTGTGGTTGGAAAGAGAAATATCTGCAGCGCTACAACAACGTATTGGGCCTCAATATGCTGGCCCCTTGGGAATTCTTCAAGCTTTGGCAGATGGAACTAAACTACTTTTAAAAGAAGATCTTCTCCCGTCTAGAGGAGATGTTCGTTTGTTTAGTGTTGGACCGTCTATAGTAGTTATATCCATTCTAGTAAGTTATTTAGTAATCCCTTTTGGGTATCGTCTTGTTTTAGCCGATCTCAGTATAGGTGTTTTTTTATGGATCGCCATTTCAAGTATTGCTCCTATCGGGCTTCTTATGTCAGGGTATGGATCGAATAATAAATATTCTTTTTCAGGTGGTCTGCGAGCTGCTGCTCAATCCATTAGTTATGAAATACCATTAACTCTATGTGTATTATCGATATCTCTACGTGTGATTCGTTGAATATAAAATTTATACTTCTTTCCTTTACTTCTAGGAAAAAAGTGGAATGAATTTAATGGATATTTTTTTTTATTCATGATTCAGGTCAATGAGTTAAACCAAATAGTTATATGAGTGAAACAAAACAACTTAGAAATTTGTAGTAAGAAGATAAAATCTCACTTCATATGTACAAGAATAAAATTGAAGTAAACATAAGCCGTGTAAAAAGGTTACCCCAAGATTGAGATTCGTCATCATATCTTGAAGCGGGTATAAAAGATCGACTGTATGGAGTTTTCATTACTGTCTTGTATTTATTAACATGCCGTAGATCAATCAAAAATCAGTGGACAATTAGGAACACAAAAGTACACAAAAGATTAGTAATGGAGATAATATAAGGTATAAAAAAAATATTTCTGTATAAAATGAATCATAATAGAGGCTTTAAATTGGTAGAAATGATCAAGCAGTACTTTACTTATGATTCCGATCTAGAGTAATACTCCTATTCACTGATTAAAAAAATAACTATTCAGAACGAATTAATCTTTTATTTATTTATTTATTTTTCAAAGTACCCGCCTCTGAGATAGAAGAACAGGAATAAAAGAAATGAAATATAATATTCGAATGAAAAAAAATCTTTATTCATTCTTTTTCCTATCCATATACATCCAAATAGATGGAATTCTTATCATTATTTATGAACAAATTCCTCTAATTATTCATTTTTTTTTTTATTCATATAACGAATATTTGATTAAATAGTTTAAATTATTACCGAACAAAACAAAGAAAAATATACTTTGATTATAAGAGATGAGATGAATTCCGAAGCCCTTTTTTTTCTTATTTTAGCAAACGGAATTTCATTGGTTTAATTTGGGACAGATCTTTTTTTTTCTACCCTTACCCTAAAACAAAAGGAAGTGATATAAGACCAAACCAGTCCTTACATTTATTTGTGGCCATAGAGGAGCCGTATGAGGCTGAGGTCTCATGTACGGTTTTGAAATAGCGATGGGAACCATTTTTATCGACTATAATTATCTAATAGTTCAAGTACAGTTGATATAGTTGAAACACAGTCAAAATATGGTTTTGGGGGGTGGAATCTGTGGCGTCAACCCATAGGATTTATAGTTTTCATAATTTCTTCTCTAGCTGAATGTGAGAGATTGCCCTTTGATTTACCAGAAGCAGAAGAAGAATTAGTAGCAGGTTATCAAACGGAATATTCAGGTATCAGATTTGGTTTATTTTATCTTGCTTCGTACCTAAATCTATTAGTTTCTTCGTTATTTGTAACGATTCTTTACTTAGGTGGGTGGAAGTTATCTATTCCATATATATCTGTTACTGAACTTTTCGGAAGAAAAAAAATAGCTGGAGTCTTTGGAATGACAATTGGTATCCTTGTTACATTAGCTAAAGCTTATTTGTTTCTATTCATTTCTATCACAACAAGATGGACTTTACCTAGGATGAGAATGGACCAGCTATTAAATCTTGGATGGAAATTTCTTTTACCTATTTCTTTGGGGAATCTATTATTGACAACTTCTTCTCAACTTGTTTCACTATAAATTAAATAATAGAATGTGATAAGAATATTCTAGATTCATAACCCCCTTTAAAACAAGAGAAAGAAACATCAATTTATTCATGGATATCTACAATATGTTTCCGATGGTGACTGGGTTCATGAATTATGGTCAACAAACAATACGGGCTACAAGGTACATTGGTCAAAGTTTCATAATTACCTTATCTCATACAAATCGTTTACCTGTAACTATTCAATATCCTTATGAAAAATCAATTACGTCAGAACGTTTTCGCGGTCGAATTCACTTTGAATTTGATAAGTGTATTGCTTGCGAAGTATGTGTTCGTGTATGCCCAATAGATCTACCTGTTGTTGATTGGAGATTGGAAAGAGATATGAAAAAGAAACAATTACTTAATTATAGTATTGATTTTGGGGTCTGTATATTTTGTGGTAACTGTGTCGAGTATTGTCCAACAAACTGTTTATCGATGACTGAAGAATATGAACTTTCTACTTATGATCGTCACGAATTGAACTATAATCAAATTGCATTGGGTCGGTTACCAATATCAGTAATTGGAGATTATACAATTCAAATAGTTATGAATTCGACCCAAATAAAAATCGATAAAGAGAAATCCCTTGATTCAAGAACGATTACCAATTACTAAATTTTTTTTGATATAAAGGATCAAAGCTTTTTTTGTCAATAACTACAAATATAATACTTTTTATTTTTGTACATTTTATACATAATGGATTTACCAGGGCCAACACATGATATTCTTGTAGTATTTCTGGGGTCAGTTCTTTTATTAGGGGGTATGGGAGTTGTATTACTTACCAATCCTATTTATTCTGCTTTTTCGTTGGGATTGGTTTTTGTTTGTATATCTTTATTCTATATTTCATCAAACTCCTTTTTTGTGGCTGCTGCACAGCTTCTTATTTATGTGGGAGCCATAAATGTTTTAATTATATTTGCGGTAATGTTCATGAATGGTTCAGAATATTTTAATGATTCATATTTTTGTACCATTGGAGATGGAGTCACTTCACTGGTTTGTACAAGTATTTTTTTTTCACTGATTACTATTATATCAGATACATCATGGTATGGAATTATTTGGACTACAAGATCAAACCAGATTATAGAACAGGACCTAATAAGTACTGTTCAACAAATTGGGATTCATTTATCGACAGATTTTTATCTTCCCTTTGAACTAATTTCAATAATTCTTTTAGTTTCCTTGATAGGTGTAATTACTATGGCTCGCCAATAATAAATATAGTTAGAATTCAATAGTTAGAATTAAAAAAAAAATTAGAGTTATAAAAATTCTAAATATGAAATTAATTAAAATAAAATATATGATATGATCAAATCAAAAGGTTTAAGAATTTTAGTTAAATTTGTTTACTTTCTTTTGTTTTGTAATTATTATTTCTAGTTAATCGAATCCCTTGCATTGTTGATATTGAAATGAATCGAGATTGATAAGGAGTTTGTCAATGATGTTCGAGCATGTACTTTTTTTTAGTGTCTATTTATTTGCTATTGGTCTCTATGGATTGATCACAAGTCGAAACATGGTTAGAGCACTTATGTGTCTTGAGCTTATACTAAATTCGGTTAATATTAATCTCGTAACATTTTCTGATATATTTGATAGTCGACAATTAAAAGGTAACATTTTCTCAATCTTTATTATAGCCGTTGCAGCTGCCGAAGCAGCTATTGGACTTGCTATTGTTTCGTCGATTCATCGAAACAGAAAATCAACACGTATCAACCAATCGAATTTGTTGAATAATTAATTCAAATTATCATGATCATATACTAAAATACTAAATAATATAAATAAATAAAATATAAGAAAAATAAAAAATATAGGATGAATATAAATATATTATATTATCAATATATATATATATTGATATATTGTATATAATTAATATATATATTATATATATAACGTGTATAATATATATATATATACTAAATATATATAGTATATATAATAACTAAGAAAGTATTATAATATATGAATTATACATATTATTATGCATATATATTATATAATAAATATATATGAAATTTTATTCAATATCAAATTAACTATTGAATTTCAATTTTACTATTTTACTAGATTAGTAAAGTATAGTTAATACTAAACAAATTTGTTATATAAATTGAATTTTAGATACTTTTAGATATTTATATATTGATTTGAATATCAATTTATTTTGTTAGACAATTTTCATTCACACATCCGACTCGTATGATTATAATCTTTGCTTTGAAACGAAAATGAAAGTCTCTTGGTTTTTTCTTATGAGCAGATTTAGAAAAATATTGATTCTTCCAATTTTAGTAAACCACTGCTTCGTCTGGTGTCTACAATATAACTATATACTTCTATACCAGATTGAAAATTTTTGATGTTCAAACCTGGACTGTTATAGATTAAATGTCACATTCAGTCAAAATTTATGATACATGTATAGGGTGTACTCAATGTGTACGAGCTTGCCCTACGGATGTGTTGGAAATGATACCGTGGGACGGATGTAAAGCTAAGCAAATAGCTTCCGCACCAAGAACCGAGGACTGTGTAGGTTGTAAGAGATGTGAATCCGCTTGCCCAACGGATTTTTTGAGTGTCCGTGTTTATTTATGGCATGAAACAACTCGCAGCATGGGGCTATCTTATTGATACGTTACAAAAAAATACACTTGAATTATTTGATTCCTCTTTACCGACAAAAGCCCGTATTCATAATAGAATAATATATTCTATTAAGTACGGGCTTTTGTGGTCAAAAACGTATCTTGTCTTTATCACGAATAATTTTCCTTGGCTAACAATACTTGTTGTTTTGCCGATATTCGTCGGCTCTTGCATCTTATTTCTTCCTCATAGAGGAAATAAGATGTTTAAGTGGTATGCTATATGTATTTGCTTGTTAGAACTCCTTTTAATGACCCACGTTTTCTGTCATCATTTCCAATTGGACGATCCATTAATCCAATTGGAAGAAGATTTTAAATGGATAGATATTTTGGATTTTCACTGGAGACTGGGAATCGATGGACTTTCCATAGGACCCATTTTACTGACAGGATTTATCACCAGTTTAGCGACTTTAGCAGCTTGGCCAGTTACTAAAAATTCACACTTGTTCTATTTCCTCATGCTAGCAATGTACAGCGGTCAAATAGGACCATTTTCTTCTCGAGACCTTTTACTTTTTTTCATGATGTGGGAGTTAGAATTAATTCCTGTTTATTTACTTTTATCCATGTGGGGAGGAAAGAAACGTCTCTATTCGGCGACAAAGTTTATTTTGTACACGGCGGGGGGCTCCATTTTTCTTTTAATAGGAGTTCTGGGTATGGGTTTATATGGTTCTAATGAACCTACATTAGATTTTGGAAAATTAGCTAATCAATCATATCCTGTGGCATTGGAAATAATATTATATTTTGGATTCCTTATTGCTTATGCCGTCAAATTGCCGATTATACCTCTACATACTTGGTTACCCGATACCCATGGAGAAGCACATTACAGTACATGTATGCTTCTAGCTGGAATCTTATTAAAAATGGGAGCATATGGACTTATTCGAATCAATATGGAATTATTATCCCACGCTCATTCCATATTTTCTCCCTGGTTGGTAATAGTAGGAACTATTCAAATAATCTATGCTGCTTCGACCTCTCTCGGCCAACGGAATTTGAAAAAGAGAATAGCCTATTCTTCTGTATCTCACATGGGTTTTACAATTATAGGAATTGGTTCCATAACTGGAATCGGGCTCAATGGTGCTATTTTACAAATACTCTCTCATGGATTTATTGGTGCTGCACTTTTTTTCTTGACGGGAACGACTTGTGATAGAACGGGTCTTGTTTATCTCGACGAGATGGGGGGGATATCGATCCCAATGCCAAAACTTTTTACCATGTTTAGTAGTTTTTCGATGGCTTCTCTTGCATTGCCAGGAATGAGTGGTTTTGTTGCAGAATCATTAGTTTTTTTTGGAATAATTACTAGTCAAAAATTTCTTTTAATGCCAAAAATACTAATTACTTTTGTAATGGCAATAGGAATGATATTAACTCCTATTTATTTATTATCTATGTTACGTCAGATGTTCTATGGATACAAGTTATTTCATGTTAAAAATTCCAATTTTTTGGATTCTGGACCACGAGAACTATTTGTTTCAATCTGTATCTTTCTACCCATACTAGGGACTGGTATTTATCCCGATTTCATTCTCTCGTTATCAGTTGATAGGGTACAAGCTATACTATCTAATTATTTTTATCGATAGTCTTTCATTAATAATACGGAAATTTTATTCTTTTGTCTTTTTATTTTCCGCTTTTAAACGCCGAACAATGCAAAAGAATAAAATAAAATGAATTTAAAATCTCAATTTGAATCAGATACATTTCGAGTTTTTTAGAACCCTTTGAACCATTCCTTGTTCAAAGGGTTCTAAAAAACTTGCACAAAGAAAGAACTTTCACTATATATAAATATAAGGATGATGTTTTGTTCTTATATGTACTTGTTTTTTTATGTAGTTTATTCAATTATTTCTTTGTGTATTTTATTCAAGTAGATGTTAATGTGAATGAACCATAACTATGTAGACCTATCCCTAATAGATTGATTCCAAAATAGCATATCCAAATTATAAAGAATCCCATAGAAGCCACAAGTGCTGAATTTGTACCCTGCAAACTTTGATTTGTTCTAGTTCTAGTATGTAAATAAATTGCGAATATGATCCAAGTAATAAATGCCCAAGTTTCCTTGGGGTCCCAACTCCAATATGATCCCCATGCTTCATTAGCCCATACTGCTCCACAAATAATTCCTATGGTTAAAAAGGTAAACCCTAAACTAATGACACGGTAACTCAAATAATCCAAACGTTGAGTTAATTGATATTTATAATAATTTCGAAATGAAAGAAAAGAAGTGTTTATAAAAACACTTCTTTTTTCATTCCAATAGTTAATCTTACTAAAGATAAATTTATTAATTAAGAAATTTTGGACTTTACCATTACAAAAAATATTGATGTTTTTTCGAAATGTAATGACTAGAAGAGCGACTGAGAATAATGATCCACATAAAAGAGCAGCATAGCTTAATAACATCATACTTACGTGCATCATTAACCACTGAGATTGTAGAGCAGGTACTAATATTACGGATTGGTGCATTTCAGTTAAAAGACCCGACGTGGCAAAGCCTTGTGTGAAAATAGTACTTGATGCAGTTATTGTGTTTAAATCATTTTTATGATTCCCCATCTTGGAAATGGTATGAATAATGGATAAACTACACGAAAGGAAAATTAATGACTCGTATAAATTACTTAAGGGAAAATGTCCCGAAGAAATCCAACGAGAAACCAATAATCCCGTTATAGAGAAAAAAGTAGCTATCATTCCTTTTTCTGATGACTCAGGCAATCCTACGCTTTCGTGGACAAAAAAGGTCATAAAATAAATCGTAATTGTTATTACGATTATCGAAAAAGAGATATGAGTCAATATATGTTCAACAATTGTAAATATCATAAAAAAGAGTCCCATTAGAGAATTGAAATCGAGAATTGAATACATTATAGGATCCATTGTGTCTATTTTAGAAGATTTTTTTGATAGAATAGGATGCCGCCACTCGGACTCGAACCGAGATGCTCTAGCACTGCTTCCTAAGAGCAGCGTGTCTACCAATTTCACCATGGCGGCTTACTTAAAATAATAATAGTAAATTTATGTTGAATCGTCGAGATTCAATATAGTTTATAAAACAAAACATTAGAATCGATGAATCTTTATTCATTGAAATTTATATGATAATTTTAATCTTTATTAAATAAACAATAAAATAATCTTTAGTTAGTATCGTATTGTTGTAAGTTCGGTTTTAATAATGAACTCTGGCATACTAAAAATTAAGTTTTCAAAAAAAGCAGTTGAAACTCCATAGTTTTAGACTGAGCTATAGAACCGGGAATTGTTCCTTTTCTTTTTTTCGTTTTATTTATCCAATGTTATTTTATGGATTCAAACAAAACGAAAAAAAAAATGTATTTTTTAATGAAGAAAGTTAAATAACTAGGATTTTCTATGTATAACAATTTGATTACTAAATCATAAGAATTTATCATTGTCTAACGATTTAGATACCTTCGTATTATTTTCTTATTATAAACGTATTAATATCTTTCATTATTTTATTTCATTATATATATATAATTATATATATATATAATGAATGGTAAGATTTACCAAATTAATTAGGTTTTTAGTTAAGCATATAACAAATAAAACAACAAAATTTTCATTTATATCACAATCATACTCTACTTTGTCACAATAGAATTTTTTCTATTGTGACAAAGTAGATAGAAAAAAACTCCAAACCCAATATACACACCCTTATTCTACATATCACATCCGCATACCTTATATATCACAGCAACTAGTTCTAATTGATCCTGTTTGATATTGAGGAGTTCAATACACTAATTAATGTTAATCATTTATCCTAAAATATTTGACGTTTTCGGGGTATGTCAATTCCGATTATTCTACGACTTTCTTATTTGTTTGTTGTACAAAAAAACTTTTTGAACGTCCGGTAGAAACCGATTTAGCTAAAGAAAAAGCCTTTACTGCAGCTAAATTTCCTTTTTTCTTCCAAATATTTTTACGAATACGTTTTTTTGACATAGAAGTACGTTTTTTGGGGACTGCCATTAAAAAAACGGGTTACTTGTTTTTATCATTGTATGTGAAAGACATGTATTGTTTAAAATAAATTGTTCCTTTCCTTTTAGCTTTAGCCGTTACCCATATTTATTCCTTAGTAAAATAGTAAAAAAACATTGAATTTTTCAATTAAAAAAAAACCTATGAAAACATAAATATATAATAAAATTTATATTAATAAATTGAAACATACACATTAATTTAAATATAATTTAAAAAGTATATATATATGGATCATAGTAATTATGCATATGTATACATACCCTATGACATATATAGTATCGCTAAGAAAAAAAGTAAAAGAAAGGAAGGAAATTTTTTTTTATTAATTGATTAAGGTAAGAGTGCCATACTTGTAATTTCAATTACAATTCGAATTAGTAGTTAATCTGTTAACTAAAATATTTGATTACCTAATAACAATAACCTTATTCATTTTTAAATTAAAATGAAAAATATAGATCGTACTATCTATATTCGAATTAAGTATTCCTTTTGGTATAACTCTTTTTCCTTAATACACTATATTATATAATATGCCTATAAATTACCAGGATGGAATATTGTATTATTCCAGTTTTTAGTAGAATGATTAAAAATTTTATTTTTTTTTATGGAACATACATATCAATATGCATGGATAATAACTTTTCTTCCACTTCCGGTTACTATGTCAATAGGATTTGGGCTTCTACTTATTCCGACAGCAACAAAAAATATTCGTCGTATATGGGCTTTTCCTAGTATTTTTTTCTTAAGTATAGCTATGGTATTTTCAGCCAATTTATCTATTCAAGAAATAAATGGAAGTTCTATCTATCAATATCTATGGTCTTGGACCATCAATAATGATTTTTCCTTAGAGTTCGGATATTTAATCGATCCACTTAGTTCGATTATGTCAATACTAATTACTACTGTTGGAATCATGGTTCTTATTTATAGTGACAATTATATGTCCCATGATCAAGGATATTTAAGATTTTTTGCTTATATGAGTTTTTTCAATGCTTCTATGTTGGGATTAGTTACCAGTTCAAATTTGATAAAAATTTATGTTTTTTGGGAACTAGTGGGAATGTGTTCTTATTTATTAATAGGATTTTGGTTCACACGACCGACTGCAGCAAGTGCTTGTCAAAAAGCTTTTGTAACTAATCGTGTAGGGGATTTTGGTTTATTATTAGGAATCTTAGGTTTTTATTGGATAACAGGTAGTTTTGAATTTCGGGATTTGTTCGAAATAACTAAAAACTTGATATACAATAATGGGGTCAGTTCTTCGTTTGCTACTTTGTGTGCCTTTTTATTATTCCTCGGTGCAATTGCTAAATCTGCGCAATTCCCCCTTCATGTATGGTTACCTGATGCAATGGAAGGACCTACTCCTATCTCGGCTCTTATACACGCTGCTACCATGGTAGCAGCGGGAATTTTTCTTGTAGCTCGACTTCTTCCTCTTTTCATATCCATACCTTACATAATGAATATTATTTCTTTAATAGGTGTAGTAACAGTACTATTAGGAGCTACCTTGGCTCTTGCTCAAACAGATATAAAAAGAAGTTTAGCCTATTCTACAATGTCTCAATTGGGTTATATTATGTTAGCTCTAGGTTTAGGTTCTTATCGAGCTGCTTTATTCCATTTGATCACTCATGCTTATTCTAAAGCTTTATTATTTTTGGGATCCGGGACCATTATTCATTCAATGGAACCTGTTGTTGGATATTCACCAGAAAAAAGTCAGAATATAATTCTTATGGGCGGTTTAAAAAGATATGTTCCAATTACAAGAACTACTTTTTTAGTGGGTACACTTTCTATTTGTGGTATTCCACCTCTTGCTTGTTTTTGGTCCAAAGATGAAATTCTTAATGAGAGTTGGTTGTATTCACCAATTTTTGCAATAATAGCTTGTTTCACAGCAGGATTAACTGCATTTTATATGTTTCGCGTTTATTTACTTACTTTTGATGGGTATTTGCGCATAAATTGTAAAAATTACAGTAGCACTGATAATAGTTCGTTCCATTCAATATCTCTATGGGGAAAAGAAGTACCAAAAGAAGTTAATAGAAATTTTATTTTATCAAAAATGGAAAATATGGTGTTACTTTTTTCAAAGGATAGATATAAAATATCTAGTAATCTAAAAAAAAGAAGACCATATTCTTTTGAAAAAAAGTACACTTATATTTCTATGTATCCTCACGAATCGGACAATACTATGCTATTTCCTCTGTTTGTTTTGGTACTATTTACTTTGTTTGTTGGAACAATAGGCATTCATTTTGATTATGGAATAATATATTTTGATATATTATCAAAATGGTTAACTCCATCAACAAATCTTTTACACCCAAATGTGAGTTATTCTGTAGATTGGTATGAATTTTTTACAAATGCAATTTTTTCGGTAAGTATAGCAATTTTTGGACTATTAATAGCGTATGTTTTATATGGGTCTGTTTATTCATTGTTCCAGAATTTGGAATTAATTAATTCATTTATAAAAGGAGGTCCTAAAAGAATTTTCTTGGACAAAATAAAAAATGGAATATATAATTGGTCCTACAATTGTGGTTATATAGATATTTTTTATACTAGAGTTTTTACTGTGGGTATAAGGGGATTAACTAAACTAACTCAGTTTTTTGATAGAAATATAATTGATGGAATTATAAATGGGGTTGTTGTTACAAGTTTATTTATAGGGGAAGGAGTCAAATCTATGGGAGGTGGACGAATTTCTTCTTATTTATTTTTGTATTTATTTTATGCATCAATATTTTTATTCATTTTTTTATTCTTTCTTTTATAATTTATAATTTATTTAAATTTAAGATATGTGATAAAAAATCATATACATATTGCTTTTGCTTTTTCCATTTTTCTTTTTTATATGAAGAAAATTTCATTGATTCTTTATTGTGAATCGTACAATTTTTATTGATTTTTTTTCGCCATTTTTTCGCTACTAATACTAATCGAGACCATTTGCTCTGAGATAAATTGTATGCATAATTACCCTTTAACCAGTTTTTCCATTCATTCATTCCAGGCTTCTTTATTTTCTTATACTTATACCTTGATTTGGAGTTCAATATTCCTCGGGTTATAGAATAATACTTATTCTTGTCCTTAATAAAAGGATGGGTACCGCGATATTGAAGTACAGATCTAAAGTGATGGTTGTTAAGTAATTGGGTTTGTGATATTTTGTAAAATACATATGCTTGGGACAAGGAAGATAAATCGTAATAAGTATTTGAATTATTACTAGGATTAGAAAGGTCCTTTTCTTTTTCTATAGTCGAAATCAAGTTCATTGTATGTTGATCTATTTCATCAATTCCTTCTTGATTTCTTTCATCGTTGTAAATGGATTCATTGATAATTTTTTTTGTTGAAAGTTGTGCATTGACCTTCGAAATGCTAACCATACATAGCAGGATATCCATGTATATTTTTTCAATGAAAGATTTCATAAAATAATGTGATTTGCATATTAATCGAGTATTTATTCTTTTGAATATCCGCCAAATATCTTTCTTTAATTCTGGTCTTTTATCATCATAGGCTGGAACTATTTTTTTCTTTTCTTTTGCGATTTCTTCTATTTGATTCCTGATTATGATTGTCTTATCAGCAAGATCTTTCATTTCATTTTCTATGAATAAAAAATTTGTCCAATTCATAGATTGAATTTGCATGGTCGATTCAGGAATAATCTTATTATTATCTTTTGAATCTTTTGCATTTTCATTTGGTTCATATACTTTCACCTTCTTGAATTCAAATAAATAAATTGGGTTTACTTTTTCAAGTTTATTCATTATTCGTTTTAGAACTGGAAAAATTTGGATAACCCATGGTTTTGAAACTTTGACTTTTAGAGGTATAAAATAATTCTTTTTCACTTTTCTAATATTTTTTTTGAGTTCTTTATATATGGGTTCAAAAAAAGAAGGTAGGGTTCGGGCAGGACCAAAAGGAAGTTCTGTTTCCGTTCCCCAAATTGTTAAAAAACTAGAATTTTCTTGTTTTACTTTTTTTTTCATTGGATCTCCATGATGAGATCGTAGTTTAGATCTTCGCCAAGGTTTTAAACGGAAAGGAAATAGAATTTTTACCTGAAGACCATCTGTTAACCAATCTTGAGGAAATTCTGTTTCTGATAGTGGAATACCATTATACGTACATTTAACATGCATTTCACTCTTCCAGTCCTTAAAATCCTCATACCACTCGGGGTATTGGAATAATAACATACGTCCAACATTTTTAGCTATTATCAATGAAGGCAATATAATGTTTTTTCTAAGAAAAGCGTGGATCAGGAGTATCAAACTTCTTATTGCTTGAGCAAATATAACGCTATCCCAAATTTCTGCTATTGCCATTCGTTCATTTTCTTCTTCTCTCTTCTTCTCGTTTTCATCGAGAGCCTTCAGAGTTTTCTTCATCTTTTCTTTCTCAAAATCGTCAATTTTTAATTCCGTTTTTGGTTTTTTCTTCGCTAAATTCCTAAAAATAGACTTAATATTTTGATCGATCTTGTTTAAAAGAGAAAAAAAAAATATGTTTTCTACTCGATCCAAAAAAAGCGGAGAATTTACATATGCTTGGAATGTGTTCCAAATAACTGTTTTACGTCTTTGAGCGCGTAAGGATCCTTTGATTAGACCTCGACGAAAATCAGGTTGTTGTGAGTAACGTATCAAAGCCAACTCGTTTATTTCATCATCGTTAGTCTCGGGATTCACGCTGTAGTCAG